CTTTGTAGACCGAACCAATCATTAGTTCCCAACCGTGGGGTGAATGAAATCCGATACATAAATCGGTTAATAAAAGAATCGAAAAAGCTTTTACTGTATCACTTAAGTTATATAGGAATTCCTGAGCCCAAGAATTAAGAATAACAAGTTCTTCATTACCTAAAATGGAATAACCGCTTAGAATAACAAAACAGATTATATTTGTCGAGAAGTGCAAAATTGTATGGATACGATCCTCATTATGTATCTTGATTAATTGGATCGTTTCTTTGTGGATTTCTATAGGAATCTTTTGTAGATGTGTCTCTGAGTATTCCTTGATCATTTCTTCCAAGAAGAGGATTTCCTCTAATTCTATGAACTTTTCTAGAATACTTTTTTCTTGGATATCATTCAAAAAAATTTCGGATTGCCCGCTATTCGACCAATTAGTAACCCAAGATTCCATACTTTTAGTAAATGAGAGAGAAATCCACCAGGGCAGAAATACTATAGATCCAAGATACAAAAGAGAAGTGAATGCTTTCTTTTTTTCCATTTATCACCTGTGCATTTTTAATTAACCCGCTTCATTTGTCGGCTGTATGTGATCGAATATTTCTTTCAAACATGAGTTCTAGATAAGGTATGAATCTATTTTCTTTGTGATTTTGTTTGAATCTAGAAAGAATACAGAAATAGTAGACTAAGACTCCACTTCGAATTCGACTGAAGAAATAATACAAAATCATGTTTCCAGATATCTCAATTCATCAAATTCAAAACAAGTGCCTCCTTTCGATGAATGACCAAAAGAAGTCCTTTAAGGAATGAATATTTTTGAGATTTTGAGACGAAAGAACTCCCTTTCTATCAAAATATCCAATATCTCAAAAAAATTCCAACGATTCTCCATAGTCAAGAATCGAATAATTGAGAGAAAGAAAGATATTGTGATGATCAAAAAAATGAGCGGCAAAACAAGACAGAAATGCGTCGGTTATCATTATTAAGAAAACCCACTATTTATTTTATTGGGTAGTAAAGAACACAAACGAAAGGATAAAAAGGTCGATTGAAAAAAAGAAAATAATTTACAAGATATGATTTATCTACATCTAAAGTATCACTTAGTTATAGAAAAAACAGGATTCTTGCATTTTTTCCTCCTGCTGAGAAAGCATTCGTTCCTCAACCCAGTTCCTTTTCTCAAAAGACTTCAATTGGTACGCGCAAGAAATAGGCCAATTCCGCGGCTTTTTGTTCAATTTCTTTTGGAGTCAAATTCTCATCAGTACGGGTCAACGGAATAGCCCCCCGGCCTCTGATGTCCATATAAAGGACACGACGAGCATAAACACCCTCTTTAACTTCTATTCGAACGGATTGAATATCTTTTATAAGGAATCGGAGGAATATGCGACGATTTTTTCCAGGAAATCCCCAACGAAAAATACACACCATTCCTTCCTTTCTGTCGAATCGATCATAACCACTACCTACATTCCAGGAAATTGTGCACCACAAATAAGAACTAATAAAGAGACCCGCGATCCCGTAGAAAGACATCACGATCCCTTGTGGAAAAAAAATGATTTGTTGAGACGGAACAAAAGATATCAAATTTCTACCAAGATAACTGGAAGTTCCAACCAATAAGAATCCCGATGAACCTAAAAAAACGATAAGAGCCCAGCAAAAATTACTTAGTTTTCGAGACCCCGCTATAGGTTCTATCCATATATGTTCTGATCGCCAACTCATACTTGATCCGATTGCATTTTATTGGAATTGAAAGAATACCCCAAATAGTTTTGACTTTACTTTTTTTGTTTCCGAATGAATTCCCATCAAACTAGTGCTAGTTTGATGGGAACCTTTAGGAGTAATTCATCAAATTGGTTAGATCTAAAATAATAAAATAACATGCCCTTTATATGATCCCAATATACATACATACAGGTCCGCCAACTTTACATTTTAAACATCCAGTGATCCTAATCTATTTGAAACTAGCTAGAATTCAGTTACCCATAGATGATTTTCTGGAGGCCTAAGAGCTTTTCCTTTATGTTCGGTGGAAATCATACATTCTATCGTATTTCCCGAAATAAATATCTGTGTTATGGTACAAGTCTAAGTTTCAAAAAAAAAAACGGATGAGATTGTGTCCCCTTAGATCTAAACAATCTTGTTTTTTTGAACATGAAGAAATAAAGAAGCCATTGCAATTGCCGGAAATACTAGGCCTACTAAAGGCACAAAAATAGAGGGAAAATTGAAAGTTGTCATAAAAGGGGTACCTCGATTTACTATTTGTACCTGTTCTTATTTTTTTTTAATATCGTATTTTTTATTTATACTAATTATAATTCATAATTGTAATTATTAATTAATTCAATTTGAAAATTCTTATTAGAGATATAAGTATCTAAGTGAGTATATAGAATAAGTCCAAGGAATGTAGAACTAAATAAATGGACTTATTTTTCTATATTCTATATTTGAATTTAATTGGATT